AAAAAAGTCCTTGGTTATTTAACTTAGATGAATTGGTTATTTAACTTAGATGAAATAGTAATAGTTCCGCTCATTGGTATACTACAAAAATGGGAATGAAATCAATCTGATTCCAATATCTCATATCTTTCCCAAACAAAAGGGGACAATTTAAGTGGAAAGCCCATATCTATTTAATATCTATTTATTAGAATAAAATTAGTCTGTTTTTATGTTATTTCGTACTGTATAATTCCTTTGCTTTGTTTGTGGGATCATTTTCCCCAGGGGTAATGAAAAGAATTCTAGAATGGATTGCTAATTATGCCTAGATCTCATATAAATGGAAATTTTATTGATAAGACCTCTTCAATTGTAGCCAATATCTTATTACGAATAATTCCGACAACTTCAGGAGAAAAAAAGGCATTTACCTATTACAGAGATGGTGCGATTTGATTCTTTTTTCTTGTTTTTTTTAGCCCTCACCTCAGTCTTACGAGAAAGAGACGCGGTTCGGTATAGAAAGAACGAAATTCTTGAAATAAACCTACGCTCGGTGAAGGTGAAGTTTGGAGATAGAACAATTCCTTCTATCGTGTATCCTCGATTGATGCAGCCTCAGATGTTTCAATTGTTGATTTGAGTATTGAGCGAAAGGTTACACCTATGGGTTCTGTATTGCGGGTCAATCCTACACTACATTAGTACCAATAGACGGCATAAGGGAAAAAGCACTACACCTAGGAATCAACAACACAAAAACTTTGTTATAAATTCCCCCTTTCCTTATCGGTATCGGGACTAACAAGAATGGTTGGGACAACAAACATCCATCTCGTTTGTACTTTGGATACCCGTATAACCATCAAAGATCGTTGAAGTGACTAATTCCTGGAAATAGAAGGCGTTGAGAACAAAGAAATTGTTGGAGTTACCATTTATATCTAACACTAATATGATTGGTGTTAAGAAAAAACCTCTTGCGGGAAGGCTGGCTAGAGATTTCTTGTAAAAATACTAGTTCCTTTCAGTTCATAATGAGATGAGAATAGTTCAATTTTTATTCTATGGATTATTCCCCTTAGTACTATGCGCAGAAGGGAGGAGCCGTATGAGATGAAAATCTCATGTACGGTTCTGGAACGGAGATTTTTTGAATAGAATGAACGACCGTAACGGATGTTGGCTCAATCCGAAGGAAATTATGCGGAAGCTTTACAGAATTATTATGAAGCTACGCGACCAGAAATTGATCCCTATGATCGAAGTTATATACTCTATAACATAGGCCTTATACACACAAGCAATGGAGAGCATACAAAGGCTTTGGAATATTATTTCCGGGCACTAGAACGAAACCCATTCTTACCACAAGCTTTTAATAATATGGCCGTGATCTGTCATTACGTGCGACTATCTCCACTATAGAAATAAGGAAAAAAAGCAAAGATCAAATTGGCTAGTAAATACTAGAAAAATAGGCTTTCTACATAATGCATCGTCCAAAGCAACGATTTTTATCAGCTGTAGCAAGGAAAGAGACTTCACGAGAACCAAAATAGGAAGAAAAAAAAATGAGTGCAGCCTATATACTATATTCTATGGATAAAGGATCAAATTGATAGAGAAAGCACCGTAAAGATCAATTAGCGAGCTATTGAGTCGATACAGTTAAGAACTGCTTACTTATGTCATGATATGGGACAAAAGTTAGGAATCAACTTATGTAATAGAGTCGATCCACTAAGGTATTGAGCAGCGGTGTAGCATCAGATCCCAAAGATAGTAAGCTCTTTTTTCTTATGGAAAAAAGTCTTTTTCAAAGATTCTATATGAATTCCATATATGAAACCGAGATAGTTACCTTTCAGAAAATTCTAACGATATTGTGGGGATACCTATGCTTCATTCTTCTGAAGGTGGGAGAAAAGATCAAACTGATTCTGATTATTGATCAAAATTAGGGTTTGAAACTTATGTAATTAACTTCTTCTGGTTAACCCAAGAAAAAATGGGATAGGTTTATGAGAAATCTAATTCAGTTAGCATAGGGTAGATTAAGATAGGACACAAAAAGAATCGATTTTTGAGCCGTATGAGATAGGAAACTCTCAAGTACGGTTCTAAGGGAAGGAACCACCTATTCCGACCGGGGAGAACAGGCCATTCTACAGGGTGATTCTGAAATTGCGGAAGCTTGGTCCGATCAAGCTGCTGAGTATTGGAAACAAGCTATAGCGCTTACTCCAGGTAATTATATTGAAGCACATAATTGGTTGAAAATCACGAAGCGCTTCGAATAAAACCACTCTCTTTTTTAATTCATTAAAAAAAAAATAGGTTTGGTTGTTGGATCCATCAATCAAATAAAATAGATTGTTCCTATGAGAAGATCTAATCAAGAATTTCATTATATCTCTTCCTTCTGCATTATATTTTGTACGGTATCTCATAGGGATAAATGATATGGATACAGTATAGAATAGAACTAATAAAGTAAAGCTAATAAAAAATACTA